TATAACTTATTATACTTATACAGTTGTTTACTTTTGACGTTATGACTTTAAAAATATCAACAAACAATATCTCTATTCCCTATCAAATAGAAATATGATGGCCTTTTATGAAAAAACTAAACTCAAAATAAAGCCCCTTATCGGATTTGAACCGATGACTTACGCCTTACCATGGCGTTACTCTACCACTGAGTTAAAGGGGCCTTTTTAGTCAATTCTTGACATAGTCACTATGTATATACATAGAAAATGTATCTATGTACATATATTAGGACGGAAAGATCCTTTTGAATCTAATTTCTAATTAGAATTATTAGATTCTATTGACAATTTCAAAAAACTGTTCATACTATGAACATAAACAGTTGGGCATGTATGCCCCCATCGTCTAGTGGTTCAGGACATCTCTCTTTCAAGGAGGCAGCGGGGATTCGACTTCCCCTGGGGGTAGGGTACTACAAAAGGAAGTTGATCATGAATTATCAATAAGCCTAAAATAGATTCTTCCTGGGTCGATGCCCGAGCGGTTAATGGGGACGGACTGTAAATTCGTTGGCAATATGTCTACGCTGGTTCAAATCCAGCTCGACCCAATAATTCGCTCATTCGCTATGAGATGAAGATATTTGTCCTCTAGAAATGGCCGATACGCGGAATAAACAAGTCAAATTTTCTGCTATATATTCTCTTATATACTTTATTTTTTTTATTTGTTTGCTCGATTTAGTTTTTCCGGGAAATTTTGATCATGATAATGATCTAGATTTATATCATGACCTTAAGCTTATTATTAAGCTTAATCTTTAAGTATAAATACTTAATATTAAATGAAAGTATTTATACTTAATAATAAAATAAGGAAGAAGACTCCTTTTCTTTATTGAAAGATTGATTCTCAATCGATTTGAAAATTTGAAATAAGGAAAAATTACTAGTAATTCGTGTGGTTTTCACTAAAGTGCATATTCATGTGGATATCAAAATAGTCCTTGCGTCTCTGCTCCAACACGAAAATTGAAATTCGAAATGTTTTGAATCAAATCATAAAAAAAAAATCGATACTCTATACCTCAGTTTCCGGGGATTGTAGTTCAATTGGTCAGAGCACCGCCCTGTCAAGGCGGAAGCTGCGGGTTCGAGCCCCGTCAGTCCCGACGGATCCAATAACCAATAAATAAAATATATCAATTCCACTTTCTGGGAGATGGAAGACAATAGAATTTCACTCTCAATAGGGATTCTTATTTCTTTTCTTTTTCATTTATTTCTCATCCTGAAAATTTTCATTACTTCAGCCAGGACTGATTACTGGGAGAGATATGTGGATTAGTACTAGTATATATAATTTTCCATTTTTTATTGATAAGATCCTATTTAGGATTCCAAGTTTCGAATTCCAAGTCCAAAAGATACCATATTGATTGGGTCTGTTCTTGCGCCTATCTAATGGAATAGAGTCCCATATGCTTTTCGGGAGTACATACACATATAGAATTCGTTTCTTGTACATCTTGTACAATAGACAATTTTTTTTTCTTTTTATTTTTTATTATAGTTATACTGACAAAATACTTTTCAGATTAATCCTATCTCTCCTTCTGTCTCCGATTTTCCACCATCTCAATCATTAAGACTAACTAATTTCAATTTGAAACATTCTATCTCATTCAAATTACACGTTGAACTTTTCATATATGTGCACTAGTACTAACCTAAGAAAAGAGGGGAGGATATTAATAAAAGAAAGATCAAAGTTGGTTTTTGGGGTTTGGCAACCAATAGGAGTGGAAAAGTGATCAGATGAGACTTCATCAGATGATTGATTGTACAAGGAAGACAGTAGGTTATGAAAAAAAAAATAGAATTCCTTATTTATCATTCTATTTTTTTTTTTTTTTTGATTCAGTATGGATAAAAGATCTTCCTATGTTATACTATTCAATTCGCGACGGCGAATTGATATGATAGCTCAGATATTGTTATTCATGATATTAATCCGATTCAATATCATTAAGATGGAATTCATCCCATTGAATTTACAGGCGAAATTCTTATCATCTCTATGGGATTAAATCCCGAGTTATTGCGAAGTAAAAAAAAACGATGAGATTATGGAAGTAAATATTCTCGCATTTATTGCTACTGCACTCTTCATTCTAGTTCCTACAGCCTTTTTACTTATTATCTATGTAAAAACGGTCAGTCAAAATGATTAATTTGAATGAGACTTGATTTCTTTGATTAAAATAAAAAAATAGAAAGTCCAATTTCATTTCTTAAATGAGACGAGCAGGCTAGAATTAGCAGTATTCGATGAAATTTTATAGTATGGTAGAAAGATTCATATGTTTCGTTCTACCATACTATCTATTAGATTGGTGTTTTTTTTTTGTTTTTTGTAGTGTAGAAAGTTGTACTAGAATTGAATTCTATTTCTATTAAAGTAAAGTAAAGTAAAGATATCGACTTAATTTAATATAGATCAATCTAGAATATGTATCTTCATATATGTTAGGTATATAGTGATCCCAATTCTATTTTTCTGCTACATCTATTTGATTGATTTGTATTGATTCTGATCAATCCGAAATAATCGAAAGGCAACTCAACTCTTATTTATATTTTACAGTTTGAATTCCTAGATTTCCTATTATTTCAAATATAAATCCCAGCATCCACCGAAAGAATCAAAGAAAGAAAAATGATATGGGTATGGCCTATATTAATAAAAAAAACCAACTTAGTAATGTTTTTTTATCATTCCCAAGAACTAAGAAATAAAGTAATTCAATTGATTGACTGGTTGATAAATGATCCAAAGAATTCTATGGTATGGAAATTTCTTCGAATAATAAACCTCATTAATTTGTAATACTTAAACCATGATATGAAATGAGTCGATTTTCGAAAATAAGAAAACAAGTGATAAGTGCCAAATATGCGACTCGCCCAAGTCAAGATCTTATTATGTGTATATCTTGTTGAACAACTACTATGTCTATGTTCTTTCCTCTAGAAAGTACGTATATCCTTAAATATATATTATATTAAATTAATAACAGAACGGCTTTCTCTTGGATGAGGAAAACAAAAGAAAAGGGGTCTCTTGTTCCCCATTCATTGTCCTTGGATAAGAGTCCGTTCGGCGAAATAGAGAATTTAGGAAAAATTCGTTTGAAATAAATTTCCTATCATCTCTATCTCCTTTCAAAATGGAAACATAGGAATTATTGAAATACCTCTTTGATTGACATTTTTTTCTTTAAAAACACTTTGCGGAACGATCTACAAAACAATTTGATACAGTTTGATTCCTCAACTCAAAACTCAATTCGAATTAGTTAAGTAGTCTTTCTAGAGTCCACTTCTTCCCCATACTACAAGTGAAAGGGAAAATGAAAAGACTACCATTAAAGCAGCCCAAGCAAGACTTACAATATCCATGTGAATTATGTCCCCTATCTCTATGAATATGAAGGAATTATTCCATTATTGTTCATTAATAATAGTGAAATCAGTGGTACAGAGTCAAAAAAGGATTTTTATTTCGGACTATTAATTTAATGAACCAATCCAATAAAGACACATACATATAAAAAATTCCTATACGATTTTTAACAGTTTATTCGACTCTTGACCGGTGGAAAAGAAGTTCTTTTTGAACTTTTTCTATTCGATAAAAAAAAAAGCCAGTTATCCAATCGAATACCTGAGTACTCAGAGACTCTTTTGATTTGAGTTTGGATACAAAACATATTCCGCTTTTCCACAATTACTAACTACTAATTAGTTAGATATCACCTCCGGCTATCCAATCGAATTCAAGGTCCAGTCAGTAACCAACCCACTAGTAGTGGAAGGTCTATCAAGACCTCTTGATTCTCTTCCATTACTTACTATAATCTTTCCTTAAATCCTAGGCTAAAAAAACTTTCACTTTTCATTTCCAGATGCTTAGAATCAAGTACGTATCAAGAGACCCCGCCTCCCCTTCGGCTGGGGAACAATTCGGTGAGTTATAGATTATATCAGTCAATAAGTGATTTCGAGTCTTTTATTAATAAAAATCAGGCGACACCCGGATTTGAACTGGGGAAAAAGGATTTGCAGTCCTCCGCCTTACCACTCGGCCATGCCGCCAAAACGATACAAAATAGATGAAAATATTACCTCTTTTGGATGGATTACTGAACTTATTTTTTTTATTGTACTTTCATTTTGAATCCCTTTTCCTTAATTCCCTTCCTACTAAAAAAAACGTTTCCTTTTTATTTTGATTGGATCCATACCTTTGCAAATATATAGACTTTCAGTCACAAAAGTAAAAATTCATGATAAAATGGAACCATTAACTATTGACTTGAATGCGAATTCATGAACGATTCTTCGATTTTGATTTCCAATTATGTTTCCCTAATGACATAAGAAAATCCAAATGATAACTAATCAGTATTGCGTCTTTTCAATAAAAAAAAAATCTTTACTTTTTTTCATTCTCAATTTCAATTATAACAACAATTATGAGTATATGTAAACCCCGAAACCAGAACAGAGATTACACAGACAATTAAGTATCTTATATATGATATATAGGTATCTGCGCACGTTTACAATTCTATTTTTTGAATATGTAATATCATAATAATAGTAGAAATAGAAATGATATTCTATAAATCGAATTAAGCAGCAGAATTATTTTTCCAAGAATGTTTTATCAATTCCTTTACTTTTTTTTGTATCTATTTTGTTGCAAATTTCAATTTGAGTCGAAAATTTTCTTTATTCCCCCCTTCATACGTAGTTCATACATTCCATATATGAATATATATGGCGTTTTTATGTAAAATTTTATGTGATTTAGTAAACAGAATATCAATTCCATCAGAGCTAGATCGATTTATATGATTCAATGAAGAATGAGCAAAAACAAAAATGGGATTTTTCAATAAATGGGGAATTAAGTTCAAATGCTACGGGATGGAAATGAGGGAATGTCTACA